CGAATTGAAGCTTTAGATAAGGAATGGTCTGTTGAAAATATACTGGAAAAAACTACTCGATTTTGTCATAACGAAACGAAAAAAAAATATTTACCTAAAATTTATGATCCATTTTTGCATGGGATCTCTCGCGGAAGAATAAAAAAATTACCTCAATTACAAATCTTAAACGAAACCTATAAAAAAAAAAATACAGGAGGTTCTTGGATAAATAAGATTCATGGTATACTTCTGAAAATAAATTATCACAAATTTGAGCAAACAATAGAAAAATTTAATATAAAATCTTTAGGGAAAAAACTTTCTTTTTTTTACGAACCCCAAGAAGATAAAATTAATTCAGAAGAAGAGATAAAAATTTTCAAATTTTTATTTGATGTCGTGATAATGGATAGCAACGATCAAACTCTTATAAAAAATTTACTTCATTTACATGAAATCAAGAAAAAAGTTCCTCGATGGTCATACAAATTAAAAACTGATTTGGAAGATATGGACGGCGAAATTGAAGAAACTGTATTTATGGAGCCTGGAATTCGTTCAAGAAAAGCAAAACGTGTAGTGGTTTTTACTGAAAAAGAGCCGCATAACGAGATTTCTACTAATGGCAAGGATAATAAAAAATCTTATGAAAAAAATGAAATGGCTTTGATCCGTTATTCACAACAATCTGATTTTCGTCGAGAGATAATTAAAGGATCCATGCGTTCCCAAAGGCGTAAAACTGTTATTTGGGAATTTTTTCAAGCAAAAACACATTCCCCCCTTTTTTTTGATAGAATAGATAAAATTTTTTTTTTTTTTTTTGATATACGGGGGCTAAAAAAAAAATTTAGTATAAATTTCATGTGGAAAAAAAAAAAAAAAACAATTGAAAAAAAAGAACAATCACAAATAGAAGAAAAAAAACGGATAGAAATTGCAGAAACTTGGGATAACTTCCTATTTGCTCAAATAATAAGAGGTTGTCTCTTAGTAACTCAATCTATTCTTAGAAAATATATTATATTACCTTTATTGATAATAATAAAAAATAGCGTCCGTATGTTATTATTTCAATTTCCCGAGTGGTCCGAGGATTTAAAGGGTTGGAAACGTGAAATGCATGTTAAATGCACTTATAATGGGGTTCAACTGTCCGAAACAGAATTTCCAAAAAACTGGTTAACGGATGGTATTCAGATAAAAATCCTATTTCCTTTTTATCTTAAACCTTGGAATAAATATAAATTTCAATCATCTCAGAAGGCTCGACTAAAAAAAACAAAAGACAAAGTGGAAGAAAAGGATTTTTGTTTTTTAACTGTTTGGGGGATGGAAACCGAACTGCCGTTTGGTGATGCCCAAAAAAAGCCCTCTTTTTTTGAACCTATTTCTAAAGAATTAAAAAAAAGAATAAAAAAACTCAAAACTAAGTCTTTTCTGGTTTTAAGGATTTTCAAAGAAATAGCAACAATTTTACTAAAAGTCGCAAAAGAAATTAAACACTGGATTATCAAAAACTTTCTTTTTATAAAAGGAAAAATGAAAGACCTTTCAAAACGAAATCTAATTACATTATTTGGTCTGAGAGAAACATATGAATTAAATGAAACTAAAAAAGATTCAATAATGGGTAATCAGATGATTCATGAACTATCTGTTCAAAATAAATACACGGAGTGGATAAATTCTTCACTCAGTGAAAAAAAAAAAAAATTTTTGATTGATAGAATAAAGACAATCAGAAATCAAATAGAAGAAATTTCAAAAGAAAAGCAAAACCTAACTAATAGTTGTAACAAATCGCGTTATGGTTATAAAATAATTAAGTCATCAAAATTTTTTTGGCAGACATTCAAAAGACAAAATACCCGATTAATTCGTAAATCTGTTTTTTTTATAAAATTTTGCATCGAACAACTGTCTATAACTATTTTTCTAGGTATCATTAATATTCCAAGAATTACTACACAACTTTTTTTTGAATCAACAAAAACAATTATTGATAAATATATTTACAAGAATGAAGAAACCGGAGAAAAATTAAAAAAAAAAAATACCATTTATTTTATTTCGACTATAAAAAATTTAATATCCAAAAAATTTTTTTTTTGTTATGACCTATGCTCTTTATCACAAGCATATGTATTTTACAAATTATCAAAAATAGAAGTTAGTTACTTTTCGAAATTAAAGGCTGTTCTTGAATATAACATATGCATAACATCCTTTTTTGTTAAGAATCAAATAAAGGATTTTTTTCAAGAACAGGGAATCTTTCGTTATGAATTAAAAGATACAACACTTTTAAATTCCGAAGTAAATCCATGGAAAAACTGGTTACGAAATCATTATCAATACAATTTACCCCGGGTTGCGTGGGCTAGATTAGCAACCCAAAAATGGAAAAAGAAAATAAACGAAGACTCTCTAGTTCTAAAGCCAAGTTTAACCAAAGAGGATTCATATGAAAAAAACAAAGTTGATAATTACAAAAAACAAAAATTTTTTGAAGCCGACTTGTTATTAAATCCAAAACATAATTTAAAAAAAGATTCTATATATAATCTTTTTTGTTACAAATCTATTCATTCTACAGAAAAAAAATTTTTTGACATGTCTATAGGTATTACTCTAGATAATTGTTTAATCTCTTATTTTATAGAAAAATATACTATTCGGGGTATGGGGGAAATCCGGCATATAAAAAATTTGGATTGGAGAATTCTAAACTTTTGGTTTAGAAAAAAATTAAATATTGAGCCCTGGATTGATACCAAGAGTAAAAAAAAATATATTAAGACTAAAGTTCAGAATTATCAAAGAGTTGATAAAATAACTAAGACGGGTGTTGCAAAAAAAAAAAGAAACTTTTTTGATTGGATGGGAATGAATGAAGAAATAATAAATCGTCGTATAACAAATTTTGAATTTCTTTTCTTTCCAGAATTGTTATTTTTTTCTGGTACATATAAAAAGAAACCCTGGGTGATACCAATTAAATTACTTCTTTTCAATTTTAATGAAAACAAAAAAGTTAATAAAAAGATCGCTGAAAAGATAAAAGGTTTTATACGATCAAATAAAGAAAAATCCCTTCGATTTTATAATATAAATAAAGAAGAAAAAAAATTGGCGGGTCAAGAAGAGCTTGAATCAGATAAAGAAAAAAAAATAAATCCTGAACCAGCTCTATCAAAACAAGAAAAAAATATTAAAGCAAATAATGCGGAATCGAAGATAAAAAAACGTAAAAAAAAAAAACAATACAAAAGCAATGCAGAAGTGGAACTCGATTTATTTCTCACAAGGTATTCGCGTTTTCAATTGCGATGGAATTATTTTTTTAATCAAAAACTTCTCAAAAATATAAAAATATACTGTCTCTTGGTTAGACTAAAAAATCCAAAAGATATGGCGATATCTTCTATTGAAAGAGGGGAGATGAATATAGACCTTTTAATTATTGATAAGAATTTCACTTTGGCAAAATTAATGAAAAAAGGAATTTTTTTTATTGAACCTGTACGTTTGTCTGTAAAAAACGATGGACAACTGATGATATATAGAACCGTAGGTATTTCATTGGTTCATAAAAAAAAAAGTAAACGATACAAAAAAAATTTTGAAAAATCCATTACAAAATATCAAAACAAAACTGTAAACAAAAAAAAAAATAATTATAATTTCTTTGTTCCGGAAAATATTCTATCCCCTAAACGACGTAGAGAATTTCGAATTCTAATTTGTTTCAACTTAAAAAAAAAAAAAACGAGGTATATAAATTCAAGATTTGATAAGAATATTAAAAACTGGACCACGGTTTTACATAAAAAGAAAGATCTTGATAAGGATAAAAAAAACCTAATTAAATTAAAATCCTTTATTTGGCCCAACTTTAGATTAGAAGATTTAGCTTGTATGAATCGCTATTGGTTTAATACTACTAACGGAAATCGTTTCAGTATGATAAGAATACATATGTATACACGATTTAAAATTCATTAATGATAGATACTTTTTACTATATATTATATATTTTTACTATATATATAAATATAATATATAAGTTACGGTATATGAAAACAACTGTATGCACAAATATGAGGGATTATTTTAAATTCAATCTTTATACATGAGATTAATTTAATCAATGACGTAGATACCAATCAGAACAGATACATAAATAAATTAAAAGAATACTCCTTTTTAGATCTAAATTTATACTTTTTAATAAAATTAAGAATAAGAAGTTGCTAATTAAATTCAGATCCTTGTACAAAAAAAATACCACTATTATTACTGATCAGTAAAACTCATATCTTTCAATTCATATAAAAAAAGGGAAGGATTTCTTTTTATGATAAAAAATGCATTCATTTCATTTCAAGAAAAAAAAGAAGAAAACAGGGGATCTGTTGAATTTCAAGTATTCAGTTTCACTAATAAGATACGAAGACTTACTTCACATTTGGAATTGCACAGAAAAGATTATTTATCTCAGAGGGGTCTACGAAAAATTCTGGGAAAACGTCAACGACTGCTGGCTTATTTGTCAAAAAAAAATAGAGTACGTTATAAAGAATTAATTAATCAGTTGAATATTCGGGAATTAAAAACTCGTTAAATTACAAAATTGTGAATTAATTAATTTTTTAGATTTTTAATTTTTTTATAAGCTTAGTTTTCAGCAATATAATTCATGCTAGAACGAATCAAGGAAAAACTTATGAAGAGACCTGTTACAGGAAAAGATCTTATGATAGTAAATATGGGACCTCACCACCCATCCATGCATGGTGTTCTTCGCTTAATTGTTACTCTAGATGGCGAGGATGTTGTTGACTGTGAACCCATACTGGGTTATTTACACAGGGGAATGGAAAAAATTGCGGAAAACCGAGCAATTATACAATATTTACCTTATGTAACGCGATGGGATTATTTAGCTACTATGTTTACAGAAGCAATCACAGTAAATGGACCAGAACAATTGGGAAATATTCAAGTTCCTAAAAGGGCCAGCTATATCAGAGTAATTATGCTGGAATTGAGTCGTATAGCTTCTCATCTGTTATGGCTCGGCCCTTTTATGGCAGATATTGGTGCACAGACTCCTTTTTTCTATATTTTCAGAGAACGGGAATTTATATATGATCTATTCGAATCTGCCACCGGTATGAGAATGATGCATAATTTTTTTCGTATTGGAGGAATTGCGGCTGATTTACCTTATGGTTGGATAGATAAATGCTTGGATTTTTGTGATTATTTTTTAACCGAGGTTGTTGAATATCAAAAACTGATTACACGAAATCCTATTTTTTTAGAACGGGTTGAAGGAGTTGGGATTATTGGTGGGGAAGAAGCAATAAATTGGGGTTTATCCGGACCAATGCTACGCGCATCAGGAATACCTTGGGATCTTCGGAAAGTTGATCGTTATGAGTCTTACGATGAATTTGAATGGGAAATTCAATGGCAAAAACAAGGGGATTCGTTAGCTCGTTATTTAGTACGACTTAGCGAAATGACAGAATCCATAAAAATTATTCAACAGGCTCTGGAAGGACTTCCGGGAGGTCCCTACGAGAATTTAGAAAGCAGAGGCTTTGATAAAAAAAGGAATCCAGAATGGAATGATTTTGAATATCGATTCATTAGTAAAAAACCTTCTCCTACTTTTGAATTATCGAAACAAGAACTTTATGTAAGAGTTGAAGCCCCAAAAGGGGAGTTGGGAATTTTTCTCATAGGAGATCAAAGTGGTTTTCCTTGGAGATGGAAAATAAGACCACCGGGTTTTATTAATTTGCAAATTCTTCCTGAACTAGTTAAAAGAATGAAATTGGCTGATATTATGACGATACTCGGTAGCATAGATATAATTATGGGAGAAGTTGATCGTTAAAATGATAATTTATGCAACAGAAGTACAAACTATAAATTCTTTTGTTAGATTAGAATCTTTAAAAGAGGTCTACGGACTAATATGGATGTTTGTCCCTATATTTTCTCTTGTATTGGGAATCATAACAGGTGTACTAGTAATTGTGTGGTTAGAAAGAGAAATATCTGCAGGGATACAACAACGTATTGGACCTGAATACGCCGGCCCGTTGGGAATTCTTCAAGCCCTAGCCGACGGGACAAAACTACTTTTCAAAGAAGATCTTCGTCCAGCTAGAGGAAATAGTCCTTTATTTAGTATGGGACCGTCGATAGCAGTTATCTCAATTTTACTAAGTTATTCCGTAATTCCCTTTAGCAATAACCTTGTTTTAGCGGATCTCAATATCGGTATTTTTTTATGGATTGCCATCTCAAGTATTGCTCCTATTGGACTTCTTATGTCAGGATATGGATCAAATAATAAATATTCTTTTTTAGGTGGTCTGCGAGCTGCTGCCCAATCAATTAGTTATGAAATACCATTAACTCTATGTGTTTTATCAATATCTCTACGTGCGATTCGTTGAAATATAAACATTTTTACTATTACGTTTCTTCTAGACGAATAAGTTAAAAACGGAATATATATATTTTGGGTTAATCTTAATAAAAGGAATTTGATAGTTATATATGAGTGAAAAAAACTGCTCATAAATTAGCAGTAAAAAAAAATTGAGTCTCATTTCCTATGTACAAAGGTTAAACGGAAATAAACATAATCGTAATAATAACTTTACCCCAAGGTTGGTTGATTTAGTCATCCTGGCTTGAAGCGGGTTCAAAATATTAACCGTATGGCGTTTTCACTATCAGTTATATAGATTAACATACATGTATTACAAAGTGAGCGGCAATTAGGTAAAAGTGAGTGGATGGTTAGAAACACCAAAATACACAAAGAATTTGTAATAGAGATTAAACAAATTACAAAGGATATTTATGCATACCATAAGATAAAAAAAAAGAAGATTAATTGGGGTTTGAAATTAGTAGAAATGATCAGACAGTACTCCCCAAGATTCCGATTCAGAGTATGCTCCTATCCACCGATAAATGTAATGACTATCAGAAACGAACTAATCTTTTATTTTTTAAGTCCACCAAAAAAAAGGAAAGAAGAATAGGAACGAAACAAGGATATTTTTTCATATATTTCGAAAATAAAATAGAATTTATGTCATGAATAATAAACTAATAGGATGTCTAATTCTTTTTCGTAATTGAAAACCACGATGGGCTGAAATACCTTTTTATTTTTACAAGGAGTTTTTTATTAAAGGATTAAGTTATTACTCAACAAATAGAAATTAAAATTTGTAAAGGATGAGATGAATTCCGAAGCGCCTTTTTTTATTCTTATAATTTGAGCAGACAGAATTCCATTGGTATAATTCGGGATCCCAGGTATATTTATATTTAATCCATTTTAGAACACATCATATCCATCTAAATAATACTAATCAGGTCCTTAGATTTATTTATGGCCCCCGAGGAGCCGTATGAGGCGACGACCTCATGTACGGTTTTGTAATAGCGGTGAGAATAGTAATGTTATCACCGACTAGGATTATCTAACAGTTTAAGTACAGTTGATATAGTTGAGGCACAATCAAAATATGGTTTTTGGGGATGGAATTTGTGGCGTCAACCTATAGGTTTTATCATTTTTCTAATTTCTTCCCTAGCAGAATGCGAGAGATTACCATTTGATTTACCAGAAGCGGAAGAAGAATTAATAGCAGGTTATCAAACTGAATATTCAGGTATCAAATTTGGTTTATTTTACGTTGCTTCTTATCTAAATCTATTAATTTCCTCATTTTTTGTGACAGTTCTATACTTAGGCGGTTGGAATATTTCTATTCCGTATATATCTATTCTGGAGCTATTTGAAAGGGATCAAACTTTTGTAACAACAATTGGTATTTTTATTACATTAGCTAAAACATATTTGTTCTTGTTCATTTCTATCGCAACAAGATGGACTTTACCTAGGCTAAGAATGGATCAACTACTAAATCTTGGATGGAAATTTCTTTTACCTATTTCCCTTGGTAATCTATTATTAACAACTTCTTTCCAACTCTTTTCACTATAAATTGAAAATGAATACAATAGATTAATTACTTGTTTAAAACAAGAGAAAGAAACAAAGATAAAAGTATTCATAGATAATTACCATATGCTTCCTATGATAACCGGGTTCATGAATTATGGTCAACAAACCCTACGAGCTGCAAGGTATATTGGTCAAGGTTTCATGATTACCTTATCCCACACAAATCGTTTACCTGTAACTATTCAATATCCCTATGAAAAATTAATAACCTCGGAACGTTTCCGCGGGCGAATCCATTTTGAATTTGATAAATGCATTGCTTGTGAAGTATGTGTTCGAGTATGTCCTATAGATCTACCTGTTGTTGATTGGGAATTGGAAACGAATATTAGAAAAAAACGATTGCTTAATTACAGTATTGATTTTGGAATTTGTATATTTTGCGGTAATTGTGTTGAATATTGTCCAACAAATTGTTTATCAATGACTGAAGAATATGAATTTTCAACTTATGATCGTCACGAATTGAATTATAATCAAATAGCTTTGGGTCGTTTACCAATGTCAGTAATTGACGATTACACCATTCGAACAATTTTAAATTCACCTCAAACAAAAAAAGGGTAAACCCATTAAGTTTATTAAAAAAAGAATTCAAATTTTTTGAATTATATAAAGAATTTAATCAATTTAATTAAAAATTTGTATTATATTTATATAATAATATGTAAGTATTAAGACTCATTCTTTTAATATAATAAATTCCTAATTACTTTATTTAAAATTTAAACAAATAGGTTGAACACTTTAGCATAAAAAAGCGAAACTGTCTAATAATTGTATCTACATAAATTCATATCCATTAGATTCTAATTTAACTCTATTAGAAACATATTAAAAACAAATTCCCCGGTTAAATTAATAAGGTCATGAAAAGGGTTTCGATTTTTTTCTTATTTTAATAATATAATGGATTTGCCTGGACCAATACATGATTTTCTTTTAGTTTTTCTGGGATCCGGTATTCTAGTAGGAGGTCTGGGAGTGGTATTACTTCCCAACCCAATATTTTCGGCCTTTTCCTTAGGATTTGTTCTTGTTTGTATATCTTTATTGTATATTCTATCAAATTCCCATTTTGTAGCTGCTGCACAACTCCTTATTTACGTGGGGGCCATAAATGTTTTAATCATATTTGCTGTGATGTTCATGAATGATTCAGAATATTCCACAAATTTAAATCTGTGGACCGTTGGGAATGGGATTACTTCGTTGGTTTGTACAACTATTCTTTTTTCATTAATTTCTACAATTCTCGATACGTCATGGTACGGGGTTATTTGGACTACAAGATTAAACCAGATTCTAGAGCAAGATTTAATAAGTAATAGTCAACAAATAGGAATTCATTTATCAACAGATTTTTTTCTTCCATTTGAACTCATTTCAATAATTCTTTTAGTTGCTTTGATAGGTGCAATTTCGGTGGCTCGTCAATAAAAAACGTTCCATTAGTAAAGACTAAAGAAAACTTTGTGTATGTTATGATATTTTTTTTCATTCATTCAATTAAATTTGTAAATTTGATTGAATACTATTTAATTTTTTAAATATATATATATTATATATATATATATTTGAAAGATTTTTTTACCTAAATTTTACCTAAATATAGTTTTTATTCTTACTTTTTTGTTATAGTCTAGTTGATTGAATCCGGTGAATTATTGTTCATATTGAAATGAATCAAAATTGATAAGGAGTTGCTGAATGATACTCGAACATGTACTTGTTTTGAGTGCCTATTTATTTTTGATTGGTCTTTATGGATTGATCACGAGTCGAAATATGGTTAGGGCTCTTATGTGTCTTGAACTTATACTCAATGCAGTTAATATGAATTTCGTAACATTTTCTGATTTTTTTGATAATTCCCAACTAAAAGGGGATATTTTCTGCGTTTTTGTTATAGCAATTGCAGCCGCTGAAGCAGCTATTGGATTAGCTATAGTTTCATCAATTTATCGTAACAGAAAATCAACTCGCATCAACCAAGCGACCTTATTAAATAAGTAGCATAAATAAAAAAAATTATAGATTTTAATTTGCATATATATATATATAATAGGTTATGATTTACTAGATTATATTTGTGAAAAGATAAGAAATCAAAGTTTTTTAGCCCCTTTTTTTAATCAATTGAGCCAGAATTCATTACAAAAATTCTATTAAAGGAAATCATTGGTTCATCTAGTATTTTAATATATCATTCAGTTCGAAGTTTACTAGATTGAAAATTTATGACATTCAAAAAACTATAGATCCTATGTCACATTCAGTAAAAATTTATGATACCTGTATAGGATGTACTCAATGTGTCCGAGCATGCCCTACAGATGTATTAGAAATGATACCTTGGGATGGATGTAAAGCTAAGCAAATAGCTTCCGCTCCAAGAACCGAGGACTGTGTTGGTTGTAAGAGATGCGAATCCGCCTGTCCGACGGATTTTTTGAGCGTTCGAGTTTATTTATGGCATGAAACAACTCGAAGCATGGGTCTAGCTTATTGATACGTTACCGAAAACCTCATTTGAATAAATTTGGAATAAATTTTATTTTTTTTATTGACAAGTACTCGTACTCAAAAAAGTTAAATTATATATTTTTTTTCTTTTTTTTTGAGTACGCGTTCTTTGGACCTGGTGTATCTTGTCTTTACCACGAATGATTTTCCTTGGTTAACAATAATTGTTGTTTTTCCAATATCTGCTGGTTCGTTAATGTTATTTCTCCCGCATAGGGGAAATAAAGTAAATAAATGGTATACTATATGCATTTGTATATTAGAACTTCTTCTAACGACCTACGCTTTTTGTTATAATTATAAAATGGACGATCCATTAATTCAACTGTCCGAAGATTATAAATGGATAAATTTTTTTGATTTTTACTGGAGAATGGGAATAGATGGACTTTCTATAGGAACAATTTTACTGACGGGATTTATTACTACTTTAGCGACTTTAGCGGCTTTTCCTGTTACTCGGGATTCCCGATTGTTCCATTTCCTTATGTTAGCAATGTACAGCGGTCAAATAGGATCATTTTCTTCTCGGGATCTTTTACTCTTTTTCATCATGTGGGAATTAGAATTAATTCCCGTGTATCTACTTTTATCCATGTGGGGTGGAAAGAAACGTCTGTATTCAGCTACAAAATTTATTTTATACACTGCAGGAAGTTCTATTTTTTTATTAATAGGAGTTTTAGGTATCAGTTTATATGGTTCGAACGAACCAACATTAAATTTAGAACTATTAGCTAATCAATCCTATCCTGTCACACTCGAAATATTATTTTATATTGGATTTCTTATTGCTTTTGCCGTCAAATTACCGATTATACCTTTACATACTTGGTTACCTGACACCCACGGCGAGGCACATTACAGTACCTGTATGCTTCTCGCTGGAATCTTATTAAAAATGGGAGCATATGGGTTGGTTCGAATCAATATGGAATTATTACCTCACGCTCATTCGATGTTTTCTCCTTGGTTGATGGTAGTCGGTACAATCCAAATAATTTATGCAGCTTCAACATCTCCTGGTCAACGTAATTTAAAAAAGAGAATAGCCTATTCTTCTGTATCTCATATGGGTTTTATAATTATAGGTATTGGTTCTATAACGGACCCTGGACTTAATGGAGCTATTTTACAAATAATCTCTCATGGATTTATTGGCGCTGCACTTTTTTTCTTGGCAGGAACTAGTTATGATAGAATTCGGCTTGTTTATCTTGATGAAATGGGTGGAATGGCTATCTCCATTCCAAAGATATTTACAATGTTTACTATCTTATCGATGTCTTCCCTTGCATTACCGGGCATGAGTGGTTTTGTTGCAGAATTAATAGTTTTTTTTGGAATAATTACCAGCCAAAAATATTTATTAATTTCAAAATTTTTAATTATTTTTGTAATGGCAATTGGAATGATATTAACTCCTATATATTTATTATCTATGTTACGCCAAATGTTCTATGGATACAAGTTAATTAATGTAAAAAACTTTTCTTTTTTTGATTCTGGACCCCGAGAGTTATTTCTTTCAATCTCTATTCTTCTACCAATAATAGGTATTGGGATTTATCCTGATTTTGTGCTCTCATTAGCAAGTGACAAGGTCGAATCCATTTTATCTAATTATTTTTATGGCTAGTTTTCAGGAAATAAAAAAAAGCATTAAATTGAATTGTAATCAGAAGTCTTTGGTCTTTGTATTGTGAGAACCTTTTGAATCAAGTAGTACAATGATTCAAAAGGTTCTTTATTATTTACTACTAAAACTAAATTAGATTTCTTAACTTATATGAAGTTATATATAGATGCTATTCTTTTTATTTGGATTCCTTTATTTTTTGGTTAATGGTTTATTTAATTCGATGTAAATGAACCATAACTATGCAAACCAATTCCTAAAAGATTGACGCCAAAATAGCATATCCAAATTAAAAGAAAGCCTATAGAAGCCACAATTGCAGAATTTATACCCCTAACATTCCTATTTGTTTTAATATGTAAATAAATTGCGAATATGGTCCAAGTAATAAATGCCCAAGTTTCTTTTGGATCCCAACTCCAATATGAACCCCACGTCTCATTAGCCCATACAGCGCCTGAAAGAATGCCGACGGTTAAAAAAATAAATCCAAGACTAATAATACGAAAACTCCAATAGTCTAATTGTTCAATCAATTGATACCTATAATAATTTCGAGAAAAACTAAAATTAATGTTTTGTTGTAGTAAAATAGAATTTCTTTCATTTATGTCGTAAAGTACATCAAAAGAAAATAATTCATTTAAGAAATTATTTTCTTTTATATTCTTTTTCCAAAAAATAGGGCCAACTTTGCGAAATGTAATGACTAGAAGAGCTATTGATAATAATGATCCGCATAACAGAGCGCCATAGCCTAATAGCATCATACTTACGTGCATCATTAACCACTGGGACTGGAGAGCTGGTACTAATATTGCAGACTGAGGCATTTTGTTTAAAAGACCTGAAGTAGCAAAACCCTGAATAAAAATAGCACTTGGCGCAGTTATTGCATTTAGGTGATTTTTTTGTTTTTTATTAAAATAGGAAACAATATGAATAATTGAAAAAGCCCACGAAAGAAAAATTAATGATTCATATAAATTACTTAATGGAAAATGTCCCGAATAAATCCAACGAGTGAATAATAATCCTGTTATACCAAAAAACGTAATTACGATTCCTTTATCTGATGAATCAAAAAATCCTATGATTTCATCTAAATTAACTAATAAAGTTAAAAAATAAATTGTCAGTACAATAGAAACGACCGAAAAAGATATATGAGTTAATATATGCTCTAAAATTGAAAAAATCATAAAAAATTTGTTAAAAATTAATAAATTAATACTAGGTTTTACCCGATTTTCGAAAAAAGTCGGGTATTAGTTTGATTATAAAACTTATAATATAATATCTCTTTTATAAGATCTTATGCCGCTACTCGGACTCGAACCGAGATGCTATAGCACTGCTTCCTAAGAGCAGCGTGTCTACCAATTTCACCATAGCGGCAACTTGTTCAAAACAATACTAACAAGTTTTTATTCAATTGTCGAGATTAAAATATAAATAAAGAGGCCAATTCAATGGAATTTACAATTGATTTCATGAATAAAACCTGTTTAAAAAGGTTTTTGGGATTTCAATTCAATTAAGATTTTTTTTACCTGAGTTAGTTTAAATTTTTTAAATTAACTTTGTTGTACTTTCTTTTTTTTATATAATACAATAAAAAAAAGCTTTTTCTAAAAATTAAAACTTCGCCAAAATCCTTAGAAATTTTAAATAAAATAAGATTTGCCTAATTGCTCAAGAAAAAAAATAATTCTCAAAACATATGTTTTGTTACATCTTTTTATATTGTACAAACATAATATTTTTTGATCACTTAGAAATAATATATTTTTTTTATTCTTATCTAATATTCACTTGTTTTGGATAGATGCTTTTATCAATTTGATTCCAAGTAAAGAATATAACAATTCAGATAAATAAAAATTCTTAAAAGTTAAAAGTTTTTCGCTTAAGAATTAATTAATTTTAAGAACCTTTTGATTTCGCTTAAAGATCTTGTATTTACTCGTTAAGAGGAAATACAAGATCCTTTTTTATTTTTGCATCAAGTTAGTGATGGGAAAAAAAAGAACCCCTTGTTTGGAAATAAAAAAATAAAAGTTAACCTTTATTTTTATCTATATATTGTCTTTTTTCCTCTTTTGGTTCCTATTTTATTTTTTTTTCTAAAAAAAAATTTTTGTTAGGATAATTCTAATTATTAAAGTTTTTTTATTTATTTTGTTGTACAAAAAAACTTTTTGAATTACCTGTAGAAAGTGATTTACCTAACGAAAAAGCTTTCAACGATGTCCAATATCCCTTATTTTTCCAAATGTTTTTACGAATACGCTTTTTCGAGATAGAAGTACGTTTTTTTGGAACTGCCATTAAAAAATGAAAAAAAAGTTTTTCAGTGGTATAATTGGATGTCAAAGACATTTATTATGCTATTCTTTCGTACTCCATATTGAGTTTTTTCTTTAAAATTTTATTTTATATTATTTTAAAAACAAAAAAACATTCAAAAGTTTAAAACCCAAGGGTTTTTTACTTTTTTTATAAATTTTGGTTATTAAAATTTTATTTTATTTAACGTTTGAAATCCGTACGAGAGTGCTCATTTAATCAATCTCTACTGATAGATTATATTATCAATAAAATTCTGAAATTTCTTCACTTCATATGTAAAAAATAATATCGATTAAAATAATCTTTCTTGCAAAAAAAAAGATAACTTAGTGTACTGGAAGACAGTCACTAAATTCCAAAATCCAAAATTAAAATAGATTCCTTAAAAATTATAAATTATCAAACTCAAATAATTGTTTATGTAAAGTTTTTTCTTATATAATTAATATTAAGTTTTTTTTGTCGTGTAAATCTTTGTTCTATTCTTAATATATGTATATAAATTATTGTAATACGGAATTATAATTAACTTTTTCTGTATCTGTATAAAATCACAATTTTTTTTAGTAGTAATCAAAAAAGACAAATAATTTTTTTTTGCAATAGCTTAGTAATATTATTTAATCACTTCTAATTTTTTAATTTGAATATATATATATATTTCGCTTCAAAGATTTATGAAGGATTATACTAATTCAAAAAATTTATATTTCGGTTTTACATCGCGTGCTTTTTTATTGTCCCTTTTGAAAAAAAAAATATATATATATATATACAAACCAGTGAATAAGAAATAAAAAAATAAAGAATAAAATAAAAAGGGTTTTTTATTTTATGGAACATACATATCAATATTCATGGATCATCCCTTTCATTCCACTTCCAGTACCTGTTTTACTAGGAGTTGGACTTATACTTTTTCCGACAGCAACAAAAAACCTTCGGCGTATGTGGACTTTTCTGAGTATTTTTTTGTTAAGTATAGTTATGATCTTTTCACTCTATCTATTTATTCAACAAATTTTTCTAAGTTCTATTCATCAAAATGTATGGTCTTGGACCATAAATAATGAATTTTCTTTTGAGTTCGGTTACTTTATTGATCCACTTACTTCTATTATGTTAATATTAATTACAACTGTTGGAATTTTGGTTCTGATTTATAGTGACAATTATATGTCTCATGATCAAGGATATCTGAGGTTTTTTGCTTATATGGGTTTTTTTAATACTTCAATGTTAGGATTAGTTACTAGTTCTAATTTGATCCAAGTTTATTTTTTTTGGGAATTAGTTGGAATGTGTTCATATTTATTAATAGGTTTTTGGTTCACACGACCTGTTGCGGCAAATGCTTGTCAAAAAGCTTTTGTAACTAATCGTATAGGGGATTTTGGTTTATTATTAGGAATTTTAGGTCTTTATTGGATAACAGGCAGTTTTGAATTTCAGGATTTGTTCGAAATATTTAATAATTTAATTTTAAATAATAGAGTAAATCTCTTATTCCTTACTTTGTGTGCATTTCTCTTATTTGTGGGTCCTATTGCTAAATCCGCACAATTTCCTCTTCATATATGGTTACCTGATGCCATGGAGGGCCCTACTCCTATTTCGGCTCTCATACATGCTGCTACTATGGTAGCGGCGGGAATTTTTCTTGTAGCTCGTCTTCTTCCTCTTTTTATAGTTATCCCTTGTATAATGTATATAATATCTTTGATAGGTATAATAACAGTACTCTTAGGCGCCACTTTAGCTCTTGCTCAAAAAGACATTAAGAGAGGTTTAGCCTACTCTACAATGTCTCAACTGGGTTATATGATGTTAGCTCTAGGTATGGGGTCTTATCGATCCGCTTTATTTCATTTGATTACTCATGCTTATTCGAAAGCTTTGTTGTTTTTAGGATCTGGATCCATAATTCATTCAATGGAAGCTATAGTTGGATATTCTCCCGATAAAAGCCAGAATATGATTCTTATGGGTGGTTTGACAAAACATGTACCGATTACAAAAACCGCCTTTTTAGTAGGAACACTTTCTCTTTGTGGTATTCCACCCCTTGCTTGTTTTTGGTCTAAAGATGAAATTCTTAATGATAGTTTGTTGTTTTCGCCGATTTTTGCAATAATATCTTGTTCAACAGCAGGATTAACCGCATTTTATATGTTTCGGATTTATTTACTTACTTTTGAAGGACATTTAAACACTTTTTTTATAAATTACAGTGGAAAAAAAAGTAGCTCCTTATATTCAATCTCTTTATGGGGTAAAGAAGAAGAAAAAAGACTTAATAGAAATTTTGAGTTAGTACCATTATTAACAATGAATGATACGAAAAGAGCTTCTTGTTTTTGCAATAAAACATATAAAATTAGTAATAATGTAAGAAATAAAACTTTTATTACTGTTGAAAATTTTGGACTTAATACAAGAACTTTCTATTATCCCCATGAATCAGACAATACTATGCTTTTTCCTATGCTTGTATTGCTTTTATTTACTTTGTTTGTTGGAACCGTAGGAATTCCTTTCAATCAAGAAGGAATAGACTTTGATATATTATCAAAATTATTCATGCCATCGATAAACCTTTTGCATAAAAATTCTCAAAATTTTGTAGATTGGTATGAATTTTTGAGAAATGCAACTTTTTCAGTTAGTATAGCTTTTTTTGGAATATTTATAGCATACTGTTTATATAAGCCTTTTTATTCATCTTTATTAAATTTAACCTTACTTAATTCATTTCAAAAATGGAGTTATAAAAGGATTCGGTGGGAAAAACAAATAAATCTTGTATATAATTGGTCATATAATCGTGGTTACATAGATGCTTTTTTTAAAACATATTTAATTGAAAATATAAGAACATCAGCAAAACAAACAAATTTTTTTGATAAACGAATCATTGATGGAATTACAAA